AGAACATAAGAGTTAGGTCCTTCTTTTATTTATATATCTATTTTGATTTCGAATTGCTGCGGTACGTAAAATACTAGAAAGTACGGGCAAGAAGGTCAAATCTTTCGGCCGATCGATGATCTATGAAGAGGAAAAATCAGGGACGGGGTAGGCTATAAGAGTTTGAAAAAATACAGATCAAACCCCTGACTTTAAACCTTAAGTCAATTTACTTTGGCGAAAGAAAGGGGCCAAATTGTCCGAACTCTTTGCTTTGTATTTTTTTTTTTAGGATTAAGTCTGACGGGAATAATATTCTACCACTAGCAATTCATTGATTTTTAAACCGACCCACTTACTATCTATTATTTGATTGACTACTCCTTTATATGGGAATGGGTGAAGAGTCAAATGTTTGGGCAATTCCTCACGGGGGGATGAATCAAGAACATTTTGAATTAGAGCTTTGGATTTTTGTTCATCTCTGGCCATAATAGTATCTTGAGGTTTGCAACGATAACTTGGTATATCTACTATACGACCATTAACTAAAATATGTCTATGGTTAACTAATTGTCGGGCTCCCGGAATAGTCGGAGCCATACCCAATCGAAAAAGGATGTTATCCAAACGCATTTCAAGTAATTGTAGTAAAACCTGACCTGTTGACCCTTTGGCTTTTCTGGCGATACGCACGTATTTAAGTAATTGTCGTTCTGTAATACCATAATGAAAACGCAATTTTTGTTTTTCTTCTAGACGAATACGATACTGAGATCTTTTCCCGGAACGCGATTGGTTTCTAATATCAGTTCCGGCTTTAGGCCTTTTATTAGTTAGTCCAGGTAAAGCCCCTAGACGGCGTATTTTTTTGAAACGAGGCCCTCGGTAACGCGACATAAAGACTCCTTTCTTTATTTATTTTCTTTATTTTATTTAGATTTCCTTTTACAAAATAAATCGAAATTAAAACTGAACTAAATACTAAATGATAAATATACTAAGTGATAAATGAAGTGAAATCCCCTGAACTATTGTATTACAATAAATACTGCTATTGTATAAATATCATATACGAACCTATTTTTTTATTATATATTTATTTTATTTTGTATTAAAATATGTATATGGAAGTAAAAAAATAAAAGGAAAAGGGTTAAATCTCGCCATAACAAATCGGGAAGAAGACTCTTTCTTTTTTTTTTTGTTTAGTCATAGTTATAGTTGGAAGTTTCGACGAAATAATAGATTGATAATCTTTTGAAGAAAAGAAAGGCGTACTTATGCGAATTTATTATTTATTTTCTTTTTTGTTCTTTGATTTGGGATTTGGATTTGAAAAAATTATTCATTATGTAAAATAAAAAAAAAAAAAAAAATAGAAAAAAGCCGGCTATCGGAATCGAACCGATGACCATCGCATTACAAATGCGATGCTCTAACCTCTGAGCTAAGCGGGCTCACAGAAATGCTACATACATAATAGGACTTCAATAAACTATATCTTAGTTTATGCTTAGCTATTAACTATTCATTTTGATTCTTTATATGATAGAAATTTCAAATAACTAGTTCAAATCAAAATTGAAAAGAATGTAAACATAACAAAATAGAATATACATTATTAATATAATATATTATATATATATTATAGTATCATAGAATAAATATCTATATATATATATTTCATTTTTTATAGAGGTGTGTCTACCCTAAGAAACCCTAAAAAAAAAGAAGGAACGAATAAGAATCAAAAAATTCATTTTAAATAATTCTAAGAATTTAGAAGCGACAAAAATGAAATCCAGATCATAATAACATAATAAGATATTCTTCTTTTTTTATTTAAAAAGTAAGATGAAAAACAACAAATCGAACCTTTGAGTATTACAAATTGCATGGTAAAATGAAAGGAGAGGAGGATATATATGGGATATATTCATCCATATTGAATTGGAGCGACATAAATGATAGAATCATTTATGCTTATGATTAGACCAAATGAAAAAGAAAATTAAAATTATAGGCTTTTGATAGGGATGAAAGAAGATAGACAAAAAATAAAAAATAAATAAAGGAGTAAACACTTTTCGTTTATAGTAATCCGTATCAAATCTACTGAATTCGATGGGTACGACATAAACGAAAGAATAAAAGGTAAGGACATTAGACTGAGATCCGAATCTTAAAAAAAGGGGATATGGCGAAATCGGTAGACGCTACGGACTTAATTGGCTTGAGCCTTAGTATGGAAACCTACTAAGTGAAAACTTTCAAATTCAGAGAAACCCTGGAATTAATAAAAATGGGCAATCCTGAGCCAACTCCCTTTTTCAAAAGCAAAAAAGTTAAGAACGAAAAAAAAAGGAGAGGTGCAGAGACTCAAAGGAAGCTGTTCTAACAAATGGGGTTGACTGTACTGTGTTGTTATAAGAATTCTTCCATCAAAACTCCAATCCAAAAGGGGTGAAGCATATACGTACTTAACTATATCAAATTATTAATATTAACGAGAACCCGA